GTTAGCTTGGAAGGCTAGGGGTTATAGTCGACGTCGATTCATCATTTTTAACGTCTCTAATTCAAAACCGAACATGAAACTTTGGTTTCATTCGGCTCCTTTATGGAAAATGGATATATTGCTAGATTTAAGATGTGAACCAACTTACAAAAAAATGATACCCATCTTACAAAAAATGATACCCATAACATCTATGTCAGCTTTTTGTTTGAATATATCCAATCCAATTCAAAACGACTCGCTTTCTAGATGATCCCTCTAGAAGAAGGCGATTCTAACAACCTTTCTAGTTACTTCGTTCTCTATTTCTATTTGAGAGGGTCCTAAGGAAAAGTATTTTATTTCCACCGAGCTAAAATAATATGTCGATGTCTCTAGTAAACTAAAGACATTATTTAATAGCTATTTTGCTTCAATTTATTCGATACAAATCAAAACAAAAATTGAAGATTTAGTTACGATTAGAAATTAGAAATCTACTTGTCTATCTTCATCCATGGATTCTTTATTCATACTCATTCAATTGGAAGTATGGATCCAATTTTAAAATTTTGTTTCACAATTTCATAATCCAAGTTTTTCTTTTTTAATTTACTTTTGGATAAAAATGCCGAAAATTTATATTTTTCCTTGAATGTGTCATTGAAAGGTAAAGGATTTAATCCTTTTAATGAAATAAAGTTTTTGATCGGAATATGAATGAAACCGAAAGACCCCTTAACTATTAAGGGGGTTAATAGAACGAATCACACTTTTACCACTAAACTATACCCGCTACAATGCAATTATTGTATATAAATGGATCTTTTGTCGAGGGGCTTCTGGATATGTGTAGACGGGCTTCTTATATATTATCTTATACTTAATACTTATATATATAATTTTTAAATATAAATATATTATTAATTAAATCTTATTAAATTAAATTCTTATATATAATATAATAATCTTATCTTATATCTTATATATATATATTATAAAAGAAAGAAGTAGGTATATATATATCTTCTTATCTTATATATAAATAATAAATAAATATAATTATAAGAAGATTTTACTTACATAGTACAGTGACCCGTTCAGGAATTCAATGAACCAAGCCCTTTCCTTTTAACTCAGTGGTAGAGTAATCCCATGGTAAGGCGTAAGCCCTCGGTTCAGATCCGATAGGGGACTTTGTATTTTTTTCAGTCGTAGTATTCATATGAAGAATAGCAATATTATTAAATTATTAATTATTATTAAATTGATTTTATTATATTTAATTTTTAATTAATTTTTAATTAATTAATATTAATAGTAATAAAAAACAACTGTATAATATTATATTATTATCATCATCTAATAATAATCTAATGAGTTATGAGTTATAGTATATATATTAGTTATAGTTAGCACGAATAATGATAAGTCATCTGTTGAATCACCAACGATTCCTATTTTCAATTAGGCCAATGAAATCCATTGTAAAGATTAGAAATCAATAAAAGAAAAATAAGTGGACCTGACCCATTGAATCATGACTATATCCGCTATTCTGATATTCAAATTCAATAGAGATAAAATTGCAACAAGTTGACCCCCCTTTTTTTCTTTGGACTCCGCAAGAATTTGTCGATATTTCCAATTCAATCGTCTTGGTCCTAGATGTTCTATAGGAATAACTTGGCATTTCGTTCTTCCACAGAGAACCTTTTATTCTAAGTCACAAGATAAGAATCTAAGTCACAAGATAAGAAAATTTTTCACTATCTTTCTTTGATTACAGGATAAATATTAATTTATTTATTATTAGAGACCAACGTCTTGTTATTATATTATATATCTATACTATATACTATATAATATTTCTATCTTTAGATTTATAGCTAGATGTACCAAAAATTTCCATTTCGTTGCATCCAATTTGTTCCGACAATCATATGAAGAATGGATGCGAGATAAATACTCTCATTTCCGGTCTCCTATTTTTTTTATTGAATATTGTTATTGTATTGAGTATTGAAGTAAAAAAAAGGAAACTCTCTCTTTTCTAACAGAGAAATAGAAAAATATTAGTAATTTACTATTAGTATTAGTATACATAGAAATTAGAATCTAAAAAGAGTTTTTTTCTTAATCTCATGAAGAAGATCTAAGAATCCATTTAGTTGATGGAAGAAAGGGGGGGCAGGTCTGAAGATCAACCGGTAGTGGGCGAGGGGATTTCGTTTTCCGTTTACAGTTCTTTCAAAAAAAGAATCTATCCGCTTCATGAGTCATCAGAAGACAATTCATGATTCAGATGCTTAATAATAATAAGAAGGAATAATCAAACTTAATTCATGGATTTACCTGGATGGTCAATTTATGGGCCAATGCCAATAAAGGATTTTTATCTTCGAAACCCATTGGAAGGGGTAGTGCACGAGAAAAAAAAATCATGCAGAAATGATCGACTCTTTGGACGCCCCGAAAATACTATGAGGTGTTCGGAAATGGTCGAAGTAGTTGAATAGGA